TTTAGAATGTGATTAGACCCAGCTAAATGCAGTTCCTGCTCCTAATTATAAACATCCCCACAAAAAATATCTCGGAGGAAAACCCACCCCCACTAAAAATAACCCCGCCACTAAACCCCTCCTAGTAAACCCAAACAACTTTCTAAACACTAGAATCTTGTACCCCAAAGAAAAATATACATAAGTTCTAAAAACCGAAGCAACCATCACACATCCTGAGATCAGAAAATCTCCCCCCCCAATAAACTCTGTAACCCCCCCCCACTTAAATAAAAACCCAACCAAAGGAGGGAAGCCCCTTAGAGAAACTAGAAACAAAGAAACACCTACTAACCCTACCCCCCAACTCCCTTCTCCAGACTTCTCATAGACAATACTTTGATGCAAAAACAGTAGAGACAATACCATAATAATAAAATAAATCATAAAATAAATCTTTAAGATATTAATCCTTAAATATGCAATGATTAATATCCACCCGGTCTGATTCACAGAAGAATACGCTAAAATTTGCCGAACCCTTCTCTGTCCCACCATTCCGATAGCCCCCACTACCACCGAAGCCAGCCCACACCAATATACCCCCCCCGTATGCCCTAATAAGAATAGTGGTGCCAGCTTCTGAGCTACCAGCAACAAAAAACAATTTACTCAAGAAACAGATTGAACTGCGATTAACATTCAAATATGAAACGGAGCCCCACCTAGCTTGACAATCAACCCCAAATCAGAAAAAGCCCCCCACCCCCCTAACCCCCCCACCAAAAAAAAATAAGACCCCACTTCCTGAAACAAAAAATAGGAATAGCACCCCACCATCTCTCTAATACTACGATTTTGTGATAAAAGAGCAATAAAGCAAATTCTTCTTAACTCTAACCCCACCCAAACAAGCAAAAGACTATCCCTACTCAGAGAAAGTAAAATTCCCCCCACTAAAACAATATGAAACAAAAAAACTTGAGAAACAGAGCAAAGAAGGTCTCCCCTCGGGTTTTGGTTAGAAGCCTAAACTCTTTTTGCCCTTGGAGCAGATCCCATCGTTGAAGTAAAAATCCAAAGCTTTAACATTAAGCTATACCCCACATTCTTGATATTCCTTCGGGCCGAAACCAACCACATTTACCATGCTCCAAGAACCAGCAAACGGCGGACCCCTTTTGGTTTACAAGACCAACTGCTACACTAGCTTACTTGCTAAATTATCCAATCTAATGCTCCCTCCCCCCACTCATAAACTGTACCCCCCCACAAAATCAAAAAAAAGCCCCCCAACCAGAAATAGTAAAACCACCCCGTTCCCCCCAATACAAATGGAATCGGCATAATTAAAGCCAATTCCACATCAAATACTAAAAAAATTACAGCCATTAAAAAAAATCGAAAGGAGAAAGGAACTCGAGAAGACTCGCTAGGATCAAACCCACACTCAAACGGAGAACTTTTGTACCGACTAAAAACAACCTTAAATCCAATCAGATAGGAAACTAAATACAAGAGAACAGGAATCAAAGCCCTTAAAATTCAAACCCCCAAATACAAAGGTCGAAGGACCTAGTCCTAATTCATTCAGTATCAGCGAACGACTAACAACCCCTAAAAAGATACCCACTCCATAAAAAATTGGGGAAGAATAAACTCTACACAAATTGGCATAAACGAATGATTAGCCCCACAAATTTCTGAACACTGTCCATAGTATACCCCAACCATCTTAGAAAAAAACTCCACCCTATTTAGACGCCCTGGAATAGCGTCAATTTTAACCCCCAATGAAGGAACAGACCAGGAATGAATGACGTCCGCTCCCGTAACCAGTGCCCGAATATTAGACCTAGAAGGCAACACAATACGATTATCCACCTCTAATAACCGAAATTCCCCAGACCTCAAGTCTCTCGACGGAACCATATACGAGTCATAACTTAGAGGCCCCTTCGGCAAATCAGAATACCTGTAACTCCAAAACCACTGATGCCCGACCACCTTCAAAGTCACAGAAGGATCTAATAAATTATCCCTAGAATATAACAAATTTAGAGACGGAACAGCTAAAAAAAACAAAATGCCCCCCGGAATTAAAGTTCAAGCCACCTCCAACTGATGGTTTACCATAAGGCTTCGAGAGGTATAAGACAAATATACCGCTCAAAAAGACAAATATAAAACCAAAGATAATACCACCACCAAAAAAATTATTACATAATCGTGAAAAAAAATAGTTTGCTCCATAGCAGGAGATCTCCCATCTTGAAACCAGTAAGCCATACTCTACTAACCCACATCCCCCAAAGAAACCCCCCCAGTACCCCCAGAGCGCAATAAACAAACTAAAAGAGCCAGGCCTAAACTTGCCCTACAAGCAGCCAACACTAACAAAGACAAAGACATATAAAAATCAAAAACAAAATCAGTCCCCACCAAAACAAATATTAGAGAAGACAATATTAGACCCTCCAAACAAATCAAAAACCCTAAATAATGGGCACTATTACTTAACAGCCCAACCAATACCACTACAAAAACCACTAAACAAAACCCTAAAATAGACCACAAAGCAATCAACTTTTGGCGAGCTTTCAAGGCACACACTAAATACGGCCTGAATTGAGACATCTCACACCTACATCTTCAATGTAGTGCTCTTCCCTTAAGCTATCAACCCAAACAAATACATTTGGAACAAAAAGAAAAACAAATAGGGGGACCCAGTGTAAAGCCCCCACCACAAAAAAAACCTCGGGGGGGGCAAGCCTGTGAGAAACCTGACTAGAAACTACCCCATGGGAAACCTGACTGTACAAAAAAATACAATATACCCCAACAAAGAACACAGAAAACATAAGCCCAAATACACATACACTCGCGGAGGACAAGCCCCTTCCGGCCAAAAGGATCTCCCCAACCAAACTCATAGAAGGAGCCGACATATTTCTGGCCCTCAAAATAAACCACCCCATCACTAACACCGGACTAATAAACACCATTCCCTTAGTAATGAAAAGACTTCGAGACCCGGAAAGAAGGTATCAATTATTAGCAGAAGAAAACAACCCGGAAGAACACACCCCATGAGAAACTATTATAACTAAAGCCCCCACATATCCCCAAGAAGTGCCGGAAACCACCCCCACCACCACCAAGGCCATATGACCAACAGAAGAGTAAGCAATCAAAGACTTCACATCCCTTTGGCGCAGACAAACTATTCTAGTTGTTACCATTCCAATTAAACAAATTGAAAAAACCAAAACCAAAACCAAAACGTTAACTGACCAAAGTCCCCTACACCTCAGACGAATCAACCCATAACCCCCTAATTTTAAAAGAACCCCCGCCAAAATCATAGACCCCGAAACCGGGGCCTCAACATGTGCCTTAGGCAACCAAAGATGCCCCAAATAAACAGGAACCTTGAGTAAAAACCCCAACATAAAAACAAACCACACCAAGAACAAACAAAAATCCCTATCCCAGCCCAGTCCCATATCTCCTAAGTAAAAAAACCTCGAATGAAAATTCAAATCCCTTAAAAAAATTACCCCTACCAACAAGGGAAAAGACCCCAATAAGGTATAAACAAACATCGACATCCCCGCCTGAATCCGCTCTGGCTGATAACCCCAAACCAAAATCAAAATCAAAGTTGGCACCAAAGAGACTTCAAACATAATATAGAATAACAACATGGAATCCACAGAAAACCTTATCACCAATACCAAGCATAACCTCCCCACCGTAACAACAAAACTCCTAGAAGACTTTAGATAAAAATAAGAAGACTGAATTATTATCGCAGAAATCCAAAATCTAAGGACAATCAAAAAAGAAGAAACCCTGTCCACTCTAACCAGGGACCTCAAACTACGCTCCCCTAATCCCGAACTATTTAATAATAAAACAGAAAAAAAAGCCCCCAATAACAACACATTACTAACCACCCTATAAAATTTAGAAACAAAAACCGCCAACACTATAGACCCCGCCAACATCCCTAAAATCCTCACACTCCTAACCAAAATTGGCAAAGGACCCCATCTAAAGCTTTACAGGCTCTTATTTTGTTTTAATTAAACTACTTTGCCAGGAGACACTACAACAGATCTTCTCAGTGTAAAAGAGAGGCATTTTAAATGCTTTGTCACCAACCACCAAAACACTTCATTAAAACAATGAGGGGAACCATCAACCTCAAAACCACAGGCAAATAACACTTCCAAGTCAACCCTATAATCAGGTCATAACGAAGCCGAGGTAGCGCAGACCGCACCAACACAAAAACAACAGCCACCCCCAAAGTCTTGACTCAAACTATTCCTGTCCCCATAAATAAAACCGCCGTTATTAAAGACAAAAATAAAATACTAATATACTCCCCCATAAAAATCAAAGTAAATGGAACCCCCCCATATTCTACATTATAACCCGACACAAGCTCAGACTCCCCCTCTGCAAAATCAAACGGAGCCCGATTAGTCTCCGCTAAAACAGTTACCGCTCACGGCAGAACCATATAAGGAAACAAAACACCCACCCAAAAAAACCCAGGCATCAAATTTATGTCAAACCCCCCCACTAAACACAAAGGAACTAAGATAATCAAAACCATTCTAATCTCATAAGAAATAGTCTGCGCCACCCTACGAATAGCACCTAATAAAGCATACTTAGAGTTAGACGCCCACCCACTTATAAACACTGGGTATACCCTTAGACTAGAAACACACATAAAATACAAAACCCCCTTACTTAAATAAGAAAAAGAAAAAGCAGACCAATAGTTTAATCAAAAAATCAGAGAAAGTAAAATCATGGCAACAGGAGCAAAAAAAAACCCCACCTTACTAGAGCGAGAGGGACTAACCAAATCTTTTCTTAAGAGCTTAACCGCATCTAAAATAGGCTGTAACCACCCCCCCACCCCTACCTTATTAGGCCCCTTGCGATTCTGCGCGTAACCTAAAATCTTACGTTCCAACAGCGTAAAAAAAGCCATAGACAATAAAATAGGAACTAATGTAAAAAGAGTATAAGTAACACTAACCAAGAAAGGGGGATCCACCATCCTTCAATCAACAGTCAAAAACTTTAAATAAGCTACCCTCTCACGGACTGCTACTAGCCATTCTAGCTTGAAGAGCTAGCGTGTCTCTACACTCAAACCGCAAATAAACAGTTATATAACTTCAAATATACAAGATTCTTGTCACAGGAAATCCTTTCGTACTAACCTGAAAAATAAATAAGACGAGGATAGAAACCAACCTGGCTCCCGCCGGTCTTAACTCAGATCGTGTAGAGATTTAAAGGTCGAACAGACCTACCAACCAGCCTTCTGCGGTTGGCGGGTTCTCTAGTCCAACATCGAGGTCGCAATCCCCCCCTTCGATAAGGTCTCTAAGGGGAATAACGCTGTTATCCCTGGGGGAGCTAATAATTGCAAAACAGTAGCTCCGACACTAAAATAAAGGATGTTAGTATCCTCTGTTGCCCCAACAAATTAATAGCCCCCATAAGGGAGTTAATATTAAGCTCCCAGGGTCTTTTTGTCCTTCGCTTAAATCCAAGCTTTTTCACTTAAAAATTAATTTCTAAAAAATAGAAAGAGACAGTATACCCCCGTTTTACCCTTCATTCCATCCTACAATTAATAGGCTAATGATTATGCTACCTTTGTACAGTCAAGCTACCGCAGCCGTTTACATAATGCACCGGGCAGGTTAGACCTTCTATGACAAACAAAAGGCGATGTTTTTGATAAACAGGCGAAAGCATATTTGCCGAGTTCCTTTTTCTATGTGTAATTCTCTAAATATTATTAAATCAAATATACTAATTCTCTGCATTTTTACAAAAGCGTAATAAATTTGCTCCTAAGCTGGGTGTATGAACAGATTCTTTTTATCACATTTAGCCCTACAATAACGTAAAAGCTGCTCTTAAGCCTCCGAAACTGAACTCAAATAAAAATCTAGAACCTCAACTACAAGCTAATCCCTATAATTCTAACCTTTAAAACAAAGCATTATTCTTTATTCCCCAACAACCAGATATCTTTTCCTTTGACAAGAATATAACTCCTTCCACAATATTTAATTCTCATTTTTCCCATAAGAAAAGCAGTTCCTAACAACACGGTGGAAGCTCAAGAAATTTCGGGAACCCCTAATACTTGGATTCTACTTACGAAACCATAATACACAAGGTAACTGGACCAACCAATACTTTTTACCTTTAAAAAAAAATTTCCCAACCTACCCACATATAAGACTCTTTGGTGACTCCTCTCCTAACGGTCCTAAGCCATTTATACTAACTATACTAACCAAACTAGACTACCATAAAATGCCGAAGCGGAGCCTTATAATGCTGACAAAGCCGAGACACAACCAACAAAGCAATAAATAAAATCAAACCAAACAACAATAAGACAGGGCAATTCAGCCCGGACAAAATCTTAGTCCCATTTAACACTAAAGAAACCCCCTCCTCAATACAAAAATCCTCCTCCCCCCCAGCACACAGACTAACCACAAACACAAACACCCCCAAAAAAAGAGAAAACCCCCCACCTCTTTTTACCATACCCCTCCCAAAATTGGGAGTAATAGCAACCATATAGCCAAATATCACTAATATTCCCCCCGTATAAACAAGCAAAACAATTATACCGTATCACACTTCAGACTCCATCCCTACAACCATACAACACAATATGCTAGAAACCAACAAACTACATCCCATACTAACAGGATGACAACTTAAAATAAATACGCTAACTACCCCCACGACAACAGAAAACAACAAGCTAGAATTCACTGCGTTGGAAGACCATTATTTGACTGCAAATCAAACCTTTTATAAATTAAAGTACAACACACCCAAACTTATTAGAAGATCCTATCGTTGGGGTATGAACCCAAAAGCTTAAACTTAGCTTATCTAATAAGGCACACCTTCCGGTACGCCTACTTTGTTACGACTTATCTCCACTTTCGCGGAGAGCGACGGGCGATTTGTGCACATTCCATTGCTATATTCACAGATATTCTCCTACCTGTTACTTTTAAGTTCTAAAAAATTTTAAATTTATCCTCCTGATAAAAAATGAAACCCATCTCATCCCCCCCATGAGCTGCACTTTGACCTGACATAGTGGCTTTAACCTTAGCGCCCACCCCTCTACAAGCAGACTATGGACGGAAGTATACAAGCTGCCTACAAAAGGGGGTAAAGAAAGTCGTGGATCATCAATTACAGGACAGGTTCCCCTAAATAGTTAGATATGCCGCCAAGTTTTTTGAGTTTTAATGAGAGTCGTAGTCCCCTAGTCAATTAACAAATTAATTTACACTTAGCATAACGGGGTATCAAATCCCGGTCTGGAAACTAAGCTTCGCGACTTAAATGGCAAAAAAATCCTAACACGATAAAATTTTAACTAAATCCATACCCAACTCTACCTATCGCTCTACTGACAAAAATTAACTCCAACCATTTGTCTAACCGCGGTTGCTGGCACAAATTTAACAGGTTGTAAAACCCAAAACTGAATCTAAATTTCTTTAAAAACCAAGACTTACTACTGGTGTAGCTAGAACCGACCTATCTAATTCCCACATTCTCCTTTGAGGATCCGTTTGCCTGCTTTATGCTACCACTACCATGTAAATCCAAGGTTACACCAATCTCCAGCCAAAACCAAACTGAAAAATGCTACCAAGGCAACTTAAGATTGACAACCTTATATTATAAAATTAACTAAGCACTTATCCTGATCTCAAAGCTAAACCCCTTACCTGCGGCCCCCAAAGCCGCTGTTCTAATAAACTAAGCCTTGTCCCTATCATAGGATTTCTCCTTTTTAGGGCTTAAACCTAATGCACTGATCTGCCACTATGATAGAACTGCCCAAATACTAACACCCCCAAAACACACCCCCCCAAAAAGAGCACAGAAGACTTCAAAGAAGACACCTGAGATGTTAATATTAATCCCGAAGCCGTATAAAAAACACGCTCAAAAGACTTAGAAGTTATATGCTCCACCCAGCCCTGATCACAAGACTTTAGCATAGTCCCCGAAACACTTATTACAACAACGCTTACAGGTTTAGAGGCCAAATCTCCCAAAAACCACAACCCTCCCCAAAATGATTCCCTCTTACCCCCCCCCCCAACACCCCCAGGAAATTTTAAAAGAACCCCCGCCAAATAAACTCCCATAAATAAAGAAACAACCGGAGCTAAAAATCCCCCCCAATTACACACAACCCTAAAATTAGGAACCAAAACCCGCCTGAAAACCCTCCCCCCCACTAAAGAACCTAACACTAACACAATCATTGGAAACAACCCGTCCTTATCTCTATCCCCATAACACAAAACCCTAGGACTACCCAAGCTACCACAAACCAGATAATAGGATAACCGCAAACAATATGGAACAGTGAGAGCCAAACTAAAAAAAAATATAAAAAGAATTATACCCCCATAAACCCCCTCAAAAGCACAATGAACAATTATATCCTTAGAATAAAAAGCAGCCAAAAAGGGAACCCCCCTTATAGCCAAAAACGAAACATTTATACAGGAAACAGTAAGCGGCAGCTGCTTATATAACCCCCCCACAGAACGCAAATCCTGAGACCCCCCCACCATATGAATAATATTCCCCATAGACAAAAACAACAAAGACTTAAACAAAGAATGCATAACTAAATGAAATAAACAAACAACCGGACCAACAAAGCTTATAGCACAAAATATCAATCCCAACTGCCTCAAAGTAGACAAAGCTACAACCTTCTTCAAATCCCTCTCTAAAACAGCTCTAAGCCTCGCCATAACCCTAGTAGTAAACCCAACCAACAAAACTCCCCTCCCCACAAAGTCGGAAGAAAAAACAGAAGAATAAAACCGAATAATCAAATAAACCCCGGCCGTAACCAAAGTAGAAGAGTGAACAAGAGCAGAAATAGGAGTCGGAGCCGACATAGCTGCCGGCAACCAAGCAGAAAAAGGAATCTGAGCCCTCTTAGTCAACCCCCCCACAACAATTAAAACCGACAGAACAATCCCCAAATCTTTCTGATAAAATAACCTCCAATCCCCAAAACAGCTCACCCCCACAACCACTATGATCAAACAAGCATCTCCTACACGATTCATTAAAACAGTAATCACTCCAGAAGCCAAAGACTTCTTATTTTGGTAATAAATAACTAAACAAAAAGAAATAAGACCCAAGCCATCCCAACCAATCAAAAGACTAACTACATTGGGAACAAAAATTAAAAAACTCATGCTCCCCACAAATATAAGGGTTAACAAATAAAATCGAGACGGATATAACTCCCCCGCTATATAAAACTCCGAATATCAAAAAACAACCCCAGAGATTATTAAAACAACCCCAGAGAAAACAAGTCTAACCCTGTCTAAAATAATAGGAAAAGACAAAAACATCCCACCCAAATAAAAAACTTCCCACTCCAATAGCACAATCTCTTGTACCCCCCAAACCCCCCCGACTAATCCCAACCCCCCCCCCACCACCCCCAAATATAAAGAAAAAATCTGATTAATACTAATCAAGGCATGGCTCCCCATCTCTGATTTTGAAGACCAGTAGTTTCAATTTAACTTAAAGCCTCACAGAGAAGAATTAACCCCACTATAAGTCCCAAAAACTCATGTTCTTTAAACTATCCGTAACTTCATTTAACTGTGATCATCCGTATACAAAACCAACAACAAAAAAAAAATATAACCCTGAACAATACAAATACCAGACTCAAATACCCTATAAAACAAAGCCGGGATCCTCAGCCCCATAAACCATACTCCTCCCAAAGGAAGCATAATCTTTCCTAATAACCCCAATAAAACATGACCTGCCGCCATATTAGCAGCGAGCCGAACTCCCAAGGTAACCGGACGAATTATAGTCCTTACCAACTCAATCACCACAAGAAATGGATTCAACCACCAAGGACCCCCCACAGGAAGAAAATGAGACAAAAACCCCCGAACCCTATTAAACAAACTAGAAAACAAAAACCCCAACCAAACGGTAACCCCCAAGGCAAAATTAGTCAACAGATGACTAGTAGATGCGAACACTCCGGGCACCATACCGGATAAATTCAGAGTCATCACCAATATTAGAACACAAATTAACAACCCCGGAATACCCTTGATAACCGAAGCCTTAGAACTCAAAAGAACCTGGCTTCTAAAAAAAGAAACCTTATTCTTCAAAACCTGAGGGCCTGACGGACACACATAAACAGAAGAAGAAAAAACACACAAAAAAATACAGGGGGGCACCCCCCAAGAAAACAACGATATCACCCCCCCCCAACGATTACAATTATCAAAATCCAAACTTGAAAACAACTCTGCCAAAGTAGAAATACTTAAAAGAACTCATCTTTGAGACCACAACCCAACATTTTTAATTAAACTATTTTAAGAACCTAAAACCCCCAACAATAAATAAACACAAACAAAAATAACCATACTACATCTACAAAATGTCAGTACCAAATAGCTGCTTCTAAACCAAAATGGTGATATGAGCCCCTATGCATAGAATAATGACGAAAATCGGAAACCAGTAAAAACACTCTCCCAATTAACACATGTAAACCGTGAAACCCAGTAGCAACAAAAAAAATAGAACCGTAAACTCTGTCCGAAATAGAAAACGGAGCATCACAATACTCCAAATACTGCAATAAAGTAAAATACCCCCCCAACAATACCGTTATAACTAGCCAGTTACAAGCCTTACGAGAATTGCCGACCAAAAAATAATAGTGAGACCAAGTCACAGTAAATCCCCTAGAAAGCAAAACAAAAGTATTAAGCAAGGGGGTAGCAAACGGAAGCATTGCCTCCACCCCCGATGGGGGCCACGTCCCCGTTAAACCTGTAGATAAACAAGAGTGAAAAAAAGCCCAAAAAAAAGAGAAAAAAAAACAAACCTCAGAAATAATAAATAAAATTATACCAGCCTGTAATCCTCTTACTACCCCAGAAGTGTGTCACCCCTGGAAAGTTCCCTCTCGAGTTACATCTCACCACCAAAACACCATTGTAGAAATGGCTAATAAAACCCCCCCCCCAAGCACTATATCACCACCCCCGTGCATCCAATATGCCAACCCCACAGCAATAGATAAAGCAGAAATAGCGCCAGTAAAAGGTCAAGGCCTAGTCTGAACCAAGTGGAAACGAGTTTGTTGCACGCTTCGAGCTGCCTCCAAAACAGCTGCCTCAGCCAATCACTTTCACATAGCCCTCTTTGCTAACATTAGTTTTACCCCGGCCGTTCTACGAGGCTTCCCCTCCCACCAAAAAATAGATATTACCCCAAAAACAAACAACAAACAAACAACGTACAAAAGAAACCATCTTATTGGAGATAACTGAGGAATATACGCCATAGGAACTCCTTCTTTCTGCTTGGAAGGCAGCTGTACTCTACATACTATCGACGCCACTTTCTATAGAAAATGAAGTAATCCCATAGTTGCCTACATAGACCCGCCAACATAAAATATAAAAAATATCTTACTGTAAGCCCTAACCCCAAAACAGTGTAAGGCATCTCCACAGGCCTCCTTCCAATTCAAGTTAATAACACCAAAGAAAAAACCCACCACCAAAACAAAGCCTGATTAACAGGGTACATTGATCTCCCCTGGAACTTTCTTCTGGGAATAAACGGCAACAAGAACAGTACTACAATCGCAGAAAACATCACAACCACTCCCCCCAACTTGTTAGGAATTGATCGGAGAATCGCATACAACCACAGGAAATACCACTCCGGCATAATGTGTGTCGGCGTAACCAACGGATTTGCCGGAGTAAAGTTCTCCGGGTCCGACAACAGATAAGGCCTGAGAAACCTCCCAACTAAAATAATAAGCACCACAACTAAACCCCCCGAGATATCTTTTGAAGTATAAAAGGGGTGGAACGGCACCAAACTCGGAGACTTCCTAGCCACTCCCAGCGGGTTACTCGACCCCGTTAGATGTAAGAAGAATATGTGAACCAAAGCTAAAGCCGCTAAACCCATGGGCAGTAACACATGTAAAGTGTAGAACCGAGTCAGAGTGGGTCCCCCCACAGAAAATCCCCCCCACAACCAAGTAACTAGAGCCCCCCCCACATACGGAATAGCAGAAAAAATATTGGTAATAACCGTAGCCCCCCAAAAAGACATTTGGCCCCATGGCAACACATAGCCAAGAAAAGCCACGGCTATCGACAATAAGAATAAAATCGCCCCCAAAATTCAAGTATAAGTTAAACGATAAGACCCATAGTAAACCCCCCGACCCATATGAAAATAAAGCAACAAAAAAAAGAAAGAAGACCCCCACACATGCAGAAGCCGAAGAACCCACCCCCCCCCTACATCTCGTATAATGTGGTCAACAGATATAAAAGCCGAATCCCCCCTAGGAACATAGTGCATAGAAAGAAAAGCCCCCCTTAAAATCTGTAAAACCAATACTATCCCCAACAAAGAGCCAAAATTTCAGTAAACAGTAAGATTTATAGGTATAGGGATATCTATGATATTCTTCCGAAAAATCTGAACCACCCGACCAGGACTGAGCCCCTCTCCCGATTTGCAAGCGGACGCCTAATTTAGACTATGCCCGGACTCATCTCTTCTCAATGGGCCTTCGGCCCCCATTGAATTTTTTAAATTATCACAAAATCCAAATCTGACTAATACACCAATTTAGGAGCTTCTACATTCGTATGAAAGCTCCGAGGAACCTGGTCTGAAACCTCCAAATTACTCGGACCAAGACCTAACGAAGTACAAGGACGAGACTTTATAAAAGCCTCTCAAACAATAAAAATAAACATTAACATAGCCGAAAAAGAAATTATTCTACCCAATGAAGAAATAACATTTCAACCCAAATAACAGTCGGGGTAGTCAGAATACCGCCGAGGCATCCCAGCCAGACCCAAAAAATGCTGAGGGAAAAAAGTTATATTTACACCAATAAATATCACCACAAAATGAGACTTTAACCAGCGCGGATGTAAAGTAATCCCACAAAAAAGGGGGAATCAATGAATAAACCCAGAAAAAAGCGCAAATACAGCCCCCAACCTAAGCACATAGTGGAAATGAGCCGTAACATAATAGGTGTCGTGCAAAGAAACATCCAAAGAAGAGTTCGCCAATACCACCCCTGTTACCCCCCCTACAGTAAACAAGAAAATAAACCCAAAAGTCCACAAAATTTGGGGGGGGTACCTGTCCTTACCCCCGTAAATAGTAGCCAACCACCTAAAAACTTTAATACCCGTAGGAATGGCAATAACTATCGTAGCAGCAGTAAAATAGGCCCGAGTATCCACATCCATCCCAATTGTAAACATGTGGTGGGCCCAAACTACAAAACCTAATAACCCAATCGATAACATAGCATAGATTATTCCAAGATGACCAAAAGCTTCCTGCTTTTTAGAAAAAGAAATTACAGTATGAGAAATAATCCCAAATCCCGGCAAAATCAAAATATACACTTCGGGATGCCCAAAAAATCAAAATAAGTGTTGAAAAAGAACCGGATCCCCACCCCCCGCAGGGTCAAAAAACGAAGTGCTAAAGTTCCGGTCTATCAGCAGCATTGTAATTGCCCCCGCTAAAACAGGAAGAGATAATAACAACAAAACTACAGTAATTAAAACCGACCACACGAATAACGGAACTTGCTCCATCTTCATGCCCCCAGCCTTCATATTAGCAACCGACCCGATAAAATTAATAGCCCCTAAAATAGAAGACGCACCAGCCAAATGCAAAGAAAAAATAGCCAAATCCACAGCCGGGCCCCTATGAGAACCCCCCCCTGATAGGGGGGGATAAACAGTCCACCCAGTGCCGGCCCCAGCCTCCATAGCCGCAGACGAAAGCAAAAGTAAAAGAGACGGAGGCAACAACCAAAACCTTATGTTATTCATACGGGGGTACGCCATATCCGGAGACCCCACTATTAAAGGAATCAACCAATTACCAAACCCGCCAATTATAACCGGCATAACCAAAAAAAAAATTATAACTAACGCATGAGCTGTAACAATTACATTGTACAGCTGATCATTTCCTAACATTCTCCCAGTTTGCCCCAACTCGGCCCGAATCAAAAGACTAAGAGCTAAACCCACAAACCCAGCCCAAGCCCCAAATAAAAAATATAAAGTACCAATATCCTTATGATTAGTTGATATAAACCAACGTTGCAC